AATTCATTAGATCCTTTTGATGAATGTCAACTAAGTATCGTAAGTAAATTGCTCCCACTTGTTCAAACATTTGATAACCATAGTCACTCTTTACTAAACGATCAATATGAGTCAGACTCCATAGAATTTGATCAATCCCTTTTTCTGGCCTTAAGGTGGAGAAATGAAACGAGTAAACTCTCTCTTCATCCAAAAACCAATCACAGGTCTCGATCCAGGATTCTATTTCATCATGAGTCTGAAACCTTTGCCCTTTTCTTATCCATGAATAGATCTCTTTACTTGTATGACTTAGATATCTCGTATTTCTCGAAAAAGTTATTCGATTGATGGGATTTGGGATGATACTTATGAGATCGATGAGATTGAAAAATATCTTCTGTATAAATTGGACCCCATAAGCGGGACCACCACCAAATAGCGCAAAACCCAGTATTTCCGTTAGAAAATCTTCTAATTGTTCCCGAGCAAGTAGAAAGAGATTCTTTAACCAGAAAGAATTCGGTTCAGGTTTAGGATACCCATCCACAAGTTTGTACACCTCAATCGTGTATGATGGAATCGTCAAAGATTTGATCCTCTCGAACTCTGTCTGTAACTCCCTAGAGTCTAGGGAAACAGAGAAAAGAAGTACCTGAACGAGACATCCAGCAAGAAGAAGAAGTAAAAGGCTTGAATAGAGGAACTCTCGAATATTTGGCGAGCTCAGATGTGTCGATATCAATGGTGACTCATTATTTCGATGAATCATTTCTTCGACCCGAAGAAGCCTACGGAAACACTTCCACGAAATATCACTTGAAATCTCACTTATCGGTGTCCACAATCCCCACAATTTTAGCTTAAGAACTCGCCATTTTAGCTTAAGAATTCGCCATGCTGATCTGTGCATAATAGAATGAAAAATGGATACAAATTTGTGACTGCTACTTAGCATCGGCAATAGGTCTGAAAAAGCATCTAAAAATATCAAATTTAGATATTTGTACCCTGTCGAAGTAAAGAACCATGGCATATATGTTTGGAATAGATTCCATTTTGATAGAGTTGAAAAAGCACTATCTCGTTGAAAGGTTCTATCCATCTGCCCTTTCTCAACGCCTTTCTTTAGCCAATTTCGCCAAAGACGCAATTTTTGACTCGTTTCGGGTGGTAAATATTTATCAGAACGTGGAGTGTGAATCAAACCCATGTTTGAATTGAAATTGAGATACTGATGCAAGTTATTCCTTTCTGAATCAGATAGATTCCTATCTGAAAGAGGTTGACAATAAGTTCTTTCCAAATTGACTATTTCTTCCTCTGTTAGAGGTGTTCCAGAAATGTCTGCGATCGAGTAAATAGTTCTACGAACGAATAGATCGGATCGAATTGGAAAATGGAAAGATTTGTACAAGTTATACCTTTCGTTACCCCTTTGTGGAAAATAGTTAGGTATGAATATGTTAGATACCTGTGACTCGATTGGTGAAATAGTATCTCTCTCCAAAAAAGCATGTTTTTTTTTACCGACGCACAAAGAAGATTTTTTGTTGCGAATGAACAAGATATTGAGGAATTGTCTATACGTAAAATCAGAATTCTTGATACGGGCCTTTTCCATATAAAAAGGGAATCTTTTGTTACAATAGAAGAAGAAGTGGTGTGGATTATTCAAGAATCGAAGTCGATTTGCTTTATAAAAAGAAGATATCAATGAACTTCTATGAAATGCTTTTACGGGATTCAGCCAATTGTCTTGATCGCAGGATATCATTGATAAATAGGAATCCGTGTTATCAAAGGATTTCCTGCGATTCTTTCTAGTATGGGAGTCAATCATCCACTTCCACTTTGGTATCTTATTGAACAAAAGGGGTGATATTGTTCCTCCATTGATCAATAATTTATATTTTTGGGAAGTATCATGATCATCCGCTTTCCATTTTTTCAAATGAACGATTGGAAGACCTAGTGATTTTAACAACGGATTGCAGAGTTGATCATTCGGACCTTTCAATTCAAAAATGCGGATCTCGGACCTATGAATGGGCATATCCCTTAAACTAACAAAGAAAAAAGGAAGTGAGTTAGACAAAAAGAGAATCAGCTTTGACAATGACTTAGCCATTTTTTTTTTGTTGATAACCTTAGACCAATCAATCCAATATTGATTAATGCGTAATCGATCGAAGACTACTTGAACTTGAAAACGGCTTTTCTGCTCAGAAACGAAATGTTCCTGGAAATTTTTGCTCCCGTTGAACCATTTGTATCTATATGCATCAGGATCCCGATTCATGGATCTCTTGCTTCGAGAAATAAAAATAAGAGAATCGAACCATTTCTTCTGATTCTTTTTCAAATTCGATAAATGTTGGTTGATCGTATATTTCATTATAGTTCTATGATTCAGAGTATCGTTTCCTATTTGATCCCTTTGAATTCCATATTCGAAGTTGCGATCGGATCTATTTATTAAAAAGAATCGATTCAATATATTTCTTATGTACACATAAGA